TACATTTTTGGGGGAATTCAGATTACTATTATAATTAGAAAAATTTATGGTTAGCTTAGTGGAACTAAAAAACTTAAGTATCCAGGCTCCGTTTAGAAAAAGCCCAATTGGAAATAGATCTATGATTACTATTTGTATCATAAACGATTTCTTTTTGTAAAGAGAAGCCATCTCAAACTCTTAATCAATCGAGTAATATTAATATGCATGAATACATACAATTTTTGGCGGAAGGCATAAAAATTGAAAAAGGGGGGAAGTCATAACAAAAAGAAATGGTAATGGAATCATTTGTCCTATATGTACAAATCAAAATCGGGCGTATCCTTACCCGGAGTAGAGCATAAACCTAAAAAGATTAACAGGGCCCATTCAGGAACAAGAAAACGACATTGTGATTTGGATTAGATCTCGATGAACCAATATATCAATAAGAAGTTAATTCGATAAGTTTAGTGACTTCTTTTTTTTCTTTTCTATTATTTTTCTATTACAAGAATATAAGAATATTATACGAAAGGGAGCAAAAACCTGTCTTTTTTTAAAAATCGAAGAAAAGTCCTTTCGTTAGAAGTCAGAAAGAGCCTTCTACGAATATAAAAAAAGAAAGAGGATTGGAATCTGCACATTGATTCTTTTTTTTTGCAATTTTTTGTTGAACCGTATGCACCAAAAGGCGCCTGTACGGTTCGTAAGGGATATAATTTTACCCTAATCAACCGACTTTATCGAGAAAGATTACTTTTTTTAGGACAAGAGGTTGATAGCGAGATCTCGAACCAACTTATTGGTCTTATGGTATATCTCAGTATAGAGAATGATACCAAAGATCTCTATTTGTTTATAAACTCTCCCGGCGGATGGGTTATACCTGGAGTGGCTATTTATGATACAATGCAATTTGTGCGACCAGATGTACAGACAATATGCATGGGATTAGCCGCTTCAATGGGATCTTTTATCTTGGCCGGAGGAGAAATTACCAAACGTCTAGCATTCCCTCACGCTCGGCGCCAATGAGGTTTTTATTTGAGAGAAAAAAATAAGACTATGCCTTCGCCATATGAATATTAAGTAATAATAGCATGGCACTTTGAATTCGATATCAAAATAAAACAATTTTTATTGTTTTTTCAAAACATTTGATTATGTATCGAGAGAGTAGTATGAGATAAAAGGTATTTCCTGTTTTTTATATTGGAGATTCCAGTTCAGCGTCACAAACTTTTTTATTTTCACACCGGGGGCTTAGTTGTATTCTGAAAGAGTTCGAAAATAAAAAAAAAAAGATTATTTTTTTCCTTAATTTTACAAAAAGCAACTTTGGGATTGCTGAAACACAGACAAACCAAATAATCTTAATAATAAATATATATAAAGCAACGGAACCATCATAGTATTTTTGAACTCCTACGAAAGGAAGGGTGGTAATTTGATCATTTACCGATCTGGGTCTGATAGATCCTATTTTTTTCTTTGATGGAAGGTAAAGGTTAATTTTATTATAGAGCCGTATGCAATGCATAAAAGATGCCCGTACGGTTGTGGTTGTTCAATTCTGTCTTTTTTTATTTTTATTCTTTCTTTTCTATTCATCATGAAAAATAGAGGAACCCCTCTTTTGTTATACCATCAGGGTAATGATTCATCAACCTGCTAGTTCTTTTTATGAGGCACAAACGGGAGAATTTATCCTGGAAGCGGAAGAGCTGCTAAAACTGCGTGAAACCCTCACAAGGGTTTATGTACAAAGAACGGACAAACCCTTATGGGTTGTCTCGGAAGACATGGAAAGAGATGTTTTTATGTCAGCAACAGAAGCCCAAGCTTATGGAATTGTTGATGTTGTAGCGGTGGTTGAGTGAAAAGCCCGGATTTTTTTCGCGCAAATTCTCGATTTCATATTTTATATTTTTGCTGAATTTACTAGAAAATTAAATAGAAGTAATTAAAAATCATCAGGTTAGGATCGATCTAAACCAGCCCATTATTTATATGATATGATTCAACATGCCAACCATTAAACAACTTATTAGAAATACAAGACAGCCAATAAGAAATGTCACAAAATCCCCCGCGCTTCGGGGATGCCCTCAGCGTCGAGGAACATGTACTAGGGTGTATGTGCGACTCGTTCAGATCATGAGCTGGGATAAAAGAAAGAAAACCTTTTTTAGTATCAATGATCAGTACCGGGGAATAGGATAGAATAGAAAAAGAAGTCCGTTCAATTCAGTATAAAAACAGTATAAAAAAAAGAATCTATCCATTCTATCGTGTATGAAATTTATGGTTTCCATTGGTGCAAATCCAATCACCTCAATTTAAGATGAGAAGCAATTCTCCATTGGTAGCAAATGGTTATCCATTAAGCGGAGAAAATCCTACTTAAAAATAAAAACATAAAACTTAGGCCCCTCTTGCAAGAACGGACTAACAGGGTTAGCTACCCAGCCAACTTTCATAATTAAATACCGTTACTGTGTAAGTAGATCTAATCGTGAAAGACCTATTACTGGATAATTCATGGGTAGAGCCAAAGAATGTGAACTATACAAGTTACCAATAACATTGATTAAATGAAGTAAAGGCTCCGGTGTATAGAGAAAACCTCACCGTTTAAGAAGTAACCATATAAACGAAGGAAGCCACTATTTCTTTATCCATTTATATTTTTTATTTATTATATTTTGATACCTAGTAAAATGAAATTTCTTATTTCGAAGTGAAATGTCTAGAAAAAAGAAAAATAGCGGTCGGGAAGGTTATAGTAGCCAAAGTCATTGGAATTTTTAGTTTATACATTGGAAAAAAGCTTTGTTATTAATAGACTAGGAAAGGGAAAAAGAATAACTGAAAGAAAGGAAATCTATTAGTTATTCGTCAAAGTTTCATTTATTCAATGACCAGAATTAGACGGGGAAATATAGCTCGGAGACGTAGAACAAAAATTCGTTTATTTGCATCAAGCTTTCGAGGGGCTCATTCAAGACTTACTCGAACAATTACTCAACAGAAAATAAGAGCTTTGGTTTCGTCGCATCGGGATAGGGATAAGCAAAAGATAAATTTTCGCCGTTTGTGGATCACTCGAATAAACGCAGTAATTCGTGAAATAGGGGTATCCTATAGTTATAGTAGATTAATACACGACCTATATAAGAAACAGGTGCTTCTTAATCGTAAAATACTTGCACAAATAGCTATATCAAATAAAAATTGTCTTTATATGATTTCCAATGAGATCATAAAAGAAGTAGATTGGAAAGAATCCACCGGAATAATTTAAACGGAGTTCCCCGGAGAATGAACTCCGGGAGGGTAAAGTCAAAATAAATATGATAAAAAAATAGTAAAACTGAATGAACACACTCAAAAAAAATCTTTATTCTTGCCCGATTCTTTTTTTTCTTACGACACGATAATTCAATCCATATTTTTCATATTTTTCGAACAAAACATCAATCTGCGTTTGAGTTCGGATTTTACTTTTTTTTAGTCAAGTGAAGAAAGAGTAAGCCTATTTATTTCTGGCTCGAAGACCCGCAGTTCTGGTGGTCGACTCGGTTCTTTCAAACTGTTTCTCATTATTAAGAAAGGGTAACAAAGATAAAATACGAGCTTGTTTTATAGCAATAGTAATTAATCGTTGTTGTTTCAAGGTCAATCTATTCACCCGTCTAGATAATATTTTTCCTTGTTCGCTAATAAATCGACTAATTAAACTCATGTTTCTATAATCAATTCGATCCCCCGATTGAATCGGGGGCAAACGCCTACGAAAAGATCGCTTGGATTTAAGAAAAGGCCGCTTGGATTTATCCATGGTTTGTTTAGTTTATTCCTTATCCCGAAAATCCTATTTCGGTCGGATCTAAAATGAATTAGAAGAAATAGGATTTGGTTTGTTTATATTTAATTATGTTATATATATAATATTTAACTATGTTCTATATAGAAATGTCATTTTTACCCTTCCTTGGAAGGGTTACATACAAGTGCTCGATTCGATCTATTTCTTTATCTCCCCATGAATCATATGTTTGTAACAAAATGGACAGAATTTTCTCAATTCCAATCGATTAGGCGTGTTGTGACGATTCTTTTCAGTAATATATCTGGAAATACCCGTTGATACCTTATTAACACCGTTTCGAACACAACCGGTACATTCCAAAATAACCGTTATTCGGACATCTTTTCCCTTGGCCATGAACCCCCTTTGGATTTTTGATTTACTCAACTCTTCTATTTTCGATCCGAAACGAAGAAGAAGGAAGGAAGGATAAATAGAAGTTATTAACTTGAAATCCAATTATGAAAACTTTCGCTGCAATCAATATACTAAAAAAATTTCTAAACTTTATTTCAAATTCAAATCACAGTATTTCATTTACATTTAAGTACCTTGTATAAGAGTCTTGTCCTAGATCTAAGCCCCACCCTGTTTATTCTACCTCCATCCCTAGTTAATTTTTGAATTGAATAATTTATTTAATTCAAACTTGAACCCAAGTCTCGAAGCTGTTGAATACACCTTTTCTTTTTTTCTCTTTCCTCCCTCTTATTCTAAAAGGGAAAAAAGAGAAAAAGGGGGCAAAAGATTAGTCACAAATATTTAATTGTATCTCGAATCTCCGTTATTTGGTACCGTATCAATAACTAGAATCAAAAAAAGGGGAATGTCAATGCATCTGGGAAAAAACGATTAATCTCTATCAATAGACCTGCTAAAGACCCGAACCATAGAGTACTTAATACCGGTGCCACGGAAAGATATGTTTTTAGATCTCGCATTGAAAAATCTCCTTCCTTCTTTTATTGTAATCTAAAATGGTAATACATAAATGATCAGATGCATATGCAGTTAAGAACCTTGTACACGGAATCCCTAATTCAAATTGAAATGTACAACTATCCAGTAAATAAAATTTTTTCTTAAAACATAAAAAAACGTTCCTCTCTTCCCGAGCATTCCCGAAAACTACTCATTTATTTTT